AGCAGATATGGTAATCGTATTTTCATGTAAAAATTATCCCAATTGCTAATTCCTTTTTTTTTTTTATTCTAATCGGGGTTCGTGGTACCAATTTCAGCAACGGGATTCGAGTTACTAAGACTCGACTAAAATTAAAAAAATGGGAATCAAAAAACGGGTCTGCACCTATTTTGTTGTGCACTTATACATAGCTGGTACTGGTATAGCACCAGCTTATACAGCTTATATTATAAGAATAAGAAAGGAAGATCCTTTTTTTGTTGGTTGATCGGGTATGTATGATTCATAATACAGATGGCATTTTTTTTAGATATGCGCTGATCAGCAATGAAAGGTATCAATTGCTATATCTGTGGCTATTCCCGATTTCATCAACAAAGAATCAAGTTCAATACGGAATATATGCATTGTATCCAATTTTTTTGCATCGCGTTCTAGTTCTACTGAACTGGTGAATAATAGAATTATAAATCAATACATCAATTGGTAGGCAAAATAATAGATTTAATGTACTTTACTTTATCGAGAAGCAAAAAGAAGAATCTGCCAAAAAGAGCATACCTTCCTTTTTCCTTTTGTATTGTTATTGTTCTATTTTAGTTTTAGTAATAGTAAGAACAAAGAGTGTTTTTATTTCGGTCAAAAATTTCCTTATAATATACACGATTGCTCGCGGTAACAGCTGTATATATAAGACAACCCAATGGATACCAAAGGATCATACTTGTTTGATTCTGATTTTCTCAATTAGATGAAATGAAAGAATGAATGGAAGACGTTCACCTGCCAAATATTTACTTTACTGTGTCTTTTTTTATTCCTTCTTTTACATTATAATAAAAATTTATTATTGTCTTTGAGGCTCATAAACAAAGAAATTCAATTCGTTTTCGATTTTGTTTATCGTCCCATTTATGTGGTTTAGACAGTTTATGATTTAAGGAAAAGAAAGATGAAATTTAGTTTCATTTTCATGTTAGTATGATGATTAGGTTGTTAACTAACTTCTTGCTTCTTGTTTACTCGCCCTTCTTATAAATGCTGAAATAAATGTATTTCATTGATACGCCAGAATCTGGGGTCAAACTGGATACTTGTTAGATATACATATGCGTCCATAGAATAAAAAAAGAATACCAGATCAATAAAAAATATGGAATACTATTCCATTGATTGAAACAATGACAATGACTATTCATGATTGAATTCCATATTGAATCAATCCCGTACCGATTCCGAATTATAGGAATGGATTGTTATGGTAAAACTTCGTTTGAAACGATGTGGTAGAAGGCAACGTGCGACTTGAATGACATGATCGGCTGTGGATTTTTATATCCATCATCTTCAATGAAGATGCTCTTGGCTCGACATATTTTGTTCTCTTTCACTATTACTCCACGATGTTGGGTTTTAATGTAAATAGTACACGATGAAGCTCGAGAATAAATGATTATCAGAGGCAGGATCTAGGGTTAGTGCCAATCAATAATTTGGAACGACTTCGTAAGTATATCTTTGATATAGAAAAGGTCCAATCCAATTGGACCGAGTTTCAATTTGTTGAAACTATTTTCTATTTTGATGATAAAGAAAAGAAGTGGGGAATTAATTGAATCGTTCGTATGATTCTTCGACGTAAAGAAAGAAATAGCCAAAAGGTATGTTGCTGCCGTTCCGGAAGATTAAAGATCACCGAAGTAATGTCTAAACCTAACGATTCAAAGATAAGTGATTCCAAAACAAGAAAACACCATTTTTAACTATTGTCTCAATCAAGTGGATTGAATCATAATAAGAAATATAAATGGATTCCATTCCAGATGAGACAAAAAAGGGGTTATAGACCGCTCAAGAAATATTTATTTTATTTAAGGATTTCTTTTTGAGTCCTTTGAGAATTACCCAACTTGAGTTATGAGGACGAATGATACTTTTTTGGGGGGAAGGAAGAACAAAAAAAGACGACTCCAATCATAATTTAATTGATGATTTAATGGATACGTTTGCTATTGATTTCTGTCCAGAAATTGGAATCATTCTTTCTCGAGCCGTATGAGGAGAAAACTTCCTATACGTTTCCAGGGGGGGGTATTGCCCATCCATCTATCCCAATGAGCCACCTATCGAATCATTGCAATTGATGTTAGATCCCGAAGAGAGGGGAGAGATCTTCAGAAAGTGGGCTTTTATGACCCGATAAAGAATCAAACTTATTTAAATGTTCCTGCTATTCTATATTTGCTTGAAAAAGGAGCTCAACCCACGGAAACTGTTCATGATATTTCAAAAAAGGCAGAGGTATTTAAGGAACTTCGAGTTAATCAAAGAAAATAAAATTAATGAAATCAAAAGATGGTTACTACCGGTATAGTAGCTAGTTCTAGTTTTTTCTAACTGTTTCTACGCCATTCTCTTGCTATATTCATACCTATTCAATACTTATATGATTCCAGATTCCAGATAATGTGTAAGGACAAAGAATTACAAAGAATTTCTTTGTCTTTTTATATCAGATATGAGAGGGATAGAAAAGGATTAGATGTAATAACGGAAATCCATGAAATTAGGGGATTACCATTAATCAGGTGGTTTTCCTCGGGAACTCCCTCAAGAAACAAAGCAAGAGGTTCATTTTGGGACCTCTAGTGAATAAACACGGGATTTTTTTCCTACTTTCCTACTTCTTCTTTACTTAATTTTAATTTCTTCTAGTGCCAATCTAACACAAGGCCTTATTAGTTTATTTTATTTGTTTTGTTGTATTTCGTTTCATTTTTTTTGTTTTCCGAATATTTCGTTTGTATTGACAATGGTGTCTCGAACGAATAGAATACAATAGAATTCGATCATAGATAAATAGATCTATTCTTGTGGTCTCATAGGTTTGTTCTTTTACTTCATTCAAAGGATTGATTGGTTTGATGTGTCGTCTGTGATAGAGGAAGTCCTTTTTCTTCTAAACTTGCTTTGCTGTTATTCTTATGTTAGTTCAATGTTTTGACTTGACTGGTTCCAGTAATCAAATCTCTTAATTTTTATTCCGATCGTATCTACACATCATATTTATCCTTATCTGGGTTGCTAACTCAACGGTAGAGTACTCGGCTTTTAAGTGCGGCTATGATCTTTTACACATTTGGATGAAGCGGATTCGTCTATACCATCGGTAGAGTTTGTAAGACCACGACTGATCCTGAAAGGTAAGGGAATGAATGGAAAAAACAGCATGTCGTATCAATGGATAATCCTGAGAATCCTTCTGGTCATATCAGATCGGTAAAAATGTCCTTTTGATTCTTAGTTGGACCAGTTCAAAATTCATTCATAGTTGGGTCAAGTGAATAAATGGATAGAGCTATATGGCTCCAATTATAAGGAAAAACCAAAAGCAACGAGCTTCCGTTCTTATCTTAATTCGAACGAATACCCGATCTAATTAGACGTTAAAAATATATTAGTGCCTGAGGCGGGAAAGGGCTCTCCTACGAGTGAATCATTGATTCCTTAAAAAAAATCCTAACTATTCACTTCACTATTCTCCATTAGTTACTGGAGTGTAACCGAATGTGTATAAGAAACGGTGTACTGATAAACAAAATTAATTAATTCCAAAGTCAGAAGAGCGATCAGGTTGCAAAAATAAAGGATTTCTAATACACAATCTCTTGTAACTATACCCAAACACGAACGAGTTGGATGGAAAAAGAGAGGATGCGTTGATTAGACGTCTTGTCTCCGGGGTATCCGTTTTTACGATATACCTTGATAGGACCATATCGCACTATGTATTATTTGATAACCCAAGAAATCCTACCCCGCATGCGGTTAAAATTTAATTTCAAATGGATAAATTGCAATACGAATTGCAAGGTTATTTACAAATAGATAGATACCGGAAACAGCGCTTCCTATATCCACTTCTTTTTCGGGAATATATCTATGCACTTGCTCATGATCATGGTTTGAATAGTTCTATTTTTTATGAACCCACGGAAAATTTAGGTTATGACAATGACAATAAATTTAGTTCACTAATTGTGAAACGCTTAATTACTCGACTACATCAACAGAATCATTTAATAACTTCGGTTAATTATTCTAGGTTCGTTGGGCCCAACAGGAGTTTTTATTCTCAAACGATACCAGAGGGTTTTGCAGGAATCATGGAAATTTCATTCTCGATGCGATTAGTATCTTCCCTAGAAAGAATAGCAAAATATCAGAATTTACGATCCATTCATTCAATATTTCCCTTTTTAGAGGACAAATTATCACATTTATCTTATGTGTCAGATATACTAATACCCTACCCAATACATCTGGAAATCTTGCTTCAAACTCTTCGTACCCGGATACGAGATGCTCCTTCTTTGCATCTATTGAGATGCTTTCTACACGAGCATCATAATTGCAATAGTCCTATTACTCCAAAGAAATGCATTTCCATTGAAAATCAAAGATTATTCTTGTTCTTGTATAATTCTCATGTATATGAATGCGAATCCATATTAGTTTTTCTTCGTAAACAATCCTCTCATTTACGGTCAATATCTTTTCTAGCCTTTCTTGAGAGAACACATTTTTATGGAAAAATAAAACATCTTGTAGTGGCGCCTCGTAATGATTCTCAAAGGACCCTGCCCCTCTGGTTCTTCAAGGAACCTTTGATGCATTATGTTAGGTATCAAGGAAAATCCATTATGGCTTCAAGGTGTACCAATTTACTGATGAAGAAATGGAAATATTACCTTGTCAATTTCTGGCAATGTCATTTTCACTTATGGTCTCAACCGAGTAGAATTCATATAAATGAATTATCCAATCATTCTTTCTATTTTCTGGGATATCTTTCAGGTGTACGACTAACGCCTTGGGTGATAAGGAGTCAAATGGTAGAGAATTCATTTATGATCGACACTGCTATCAAGAGATTCGATACAATAGTCCCAATTTTTCCTCTGATTGGATCGTTGGTTAAAGCGAAATTCTGTAACGTA